TATGAATAGTAGATTAGAAATTATATAGATAACTGATAAATTAGTATTCTACTATATAATAATATATATATATAGAACCTATAAACTTATATTATAAGCTATTTATAAATTATAGTATATAATTATCAGATAATTATCTCATCTTAAGACTACTTTGTATTTTATATGCTTTCAATACTTATTATTTACTAATTTAGCTTATCTACTATGATTATATTATATAATATAAACTAATATCGATTTATTAAATAAATAAATATAATCAATAGATGCACCATAGATTAGTTCATTCTGATCCTTGCGTACTAAGAACAAGACTTAAGTTGATAATATTACCTATAGTAGATAGGAACCATACTGATTTACATCGTATTTAACCCAACTCACGTTACCTTTTAATTGACGAACAGTCAAACCCTTCTTAGCAGTTACAACCAAGAGGATAGGTAGAGTCGACATCGAGGTGGCAAACATAGCTTACAATATCTACTCTTTCGCTATATTACCCTGTTATCCCTAGCGTAACTTTTATTCGTTATCAATAACCATTACAATCAGTGTTATTTGTTCATTATGCCATACTTACGTACTTGTTTTACTTGTTTGTATAACAATTATCGCACAGTTAAACCATTATATTAAATTAATAGATTATTCTATAATAATTAAAATAATAATTATTATTATTATTGTTTTCCAGACAATTTTACTGTACATTATTTTATCTATTATAAAAATATATTATTAAATAATAATATATTATTATTGACAATTAATATAAATAATTTATATTATTAAAATATATTAATAATAATATAAAATGTAAATGGACTTATTCAGATAAATTTGCTGAAAATGACGCCCCATCAAAACTACCAATTAGAGATTGTCTCTTATTTACTTTAATTATTATTGTATTAATAATACAATAATAAATAATTATATTAAGAATAAATAGTATCAATTAATATAAATAATAAGATTAGAATAATTATATTATTTAAATAAGTATCTCATTTTTATTATAATAAATTACTTAATATACTGAATTAAATAAACAATTATTCGATCTATCTAATTACAGTAAAGCTGCATAGGGTCTTTCCGTCACACTATAGGTGGATAGAATCTTCACTACCCATTTAATTTCACTTAGCTTAAAGGGGAGACAGTTGTTGTATCATTACGTCATTCATGCAGGACCATATTTATTGGACAATGAATTTCGCTACCTTAGAACCCTCATAATAAGGCTGCTATTTACTTAAATTTAATAATATTATCATAATAATAATATTATTTATATATTAAGCATGGAGCAGAGTTCACACCTTATACATTAACTTATCGTTTTCGCAAAGTGCGGTGTTTTTAGTAAACAGTTGTACAACCTTGTTCTTATTACTCTTTATTGACTAACGTTAGAGCTATTTTTGCCGAGTTCCTTCCCTTTAATTATCTAATACACCTTCATATTCTCTACTAGCATACCTGAGTCGGTCTACATTACGGTACATAACTAAATATATTTCCTGATTATATTAAGTTTATATACATATATATATATATATATATATATTAATATAATATATTATTTAGTTTAGAATTATCCTATCATAAATTATATTTTTATTCTTAATTTACTTAAGGGCCGTACTTTTATAGTAAAACCTTATGCTTTAGGTGAAAAAGTTTTTACTTTTTTATCGTTACTCATGTCAGCATTCTCTATTTAATTACTATAATTTATTATATTATAATATAATATATATATATACTAATTAATAACTAGTATATTTTTTCATTAAATGTTCTACTACCATATTATTATTATTATTATTATAATTAATAATAATATTTAGATATTCGGTTGTATGATTATTAATAATAAGATCCGTATATTATCTATTATATAAAATATATATATATATATTTTATTATTTAATATTGTTAAATAATTATTAATAAATCAGTGCATTGTTACATGTTCATTAAATATGTGGTTATTGTCAAACCCATTAACTGATAGTATTACAATATTATAATATTATTTTCACTTATCATACAATTAGGAACCTTATATCTTAATCTGGGCTGTTTCCCTTTAGATTATTTACCTTATCGCACATAATCTGACTCTCTATAATAAACTAATAAAAATATTTTGAGATTAAATATTTTTGATAAAACTTCGATAGTTCCCCAAAAGATATTAATTGCTATACCATTCATTATTTAATTAATTAAATAATTATTAGTTATTATAGAGGCTATACTTACATATATTTCGTAGAAAACCAGCTATCTGCAAATCAGATTTGTCTTTCACCACTTACCACAGTTTATCAGATGATTTTGCAACATCAACCTGTTCGACCGTATCCGTCTAACCATAGTAAGATCATTTGCTTTCGGGTCAATTAATATTAACTATATCAAATTATTTATAATATATTATATTTTGCTAATATTAATTACTTGCTGACCCATTATACAAAAGGTACATCATTAATACATATTATATTGTATCTATGATTACTTATAAAATAACCATTTCATTACTTTCCTTTACAGTACTTATTTTGCTTATTAATAGTATTTAGTCTTAGAACTAGTTTGTCCTATATTCTTACATATTATAATATTACATAATACTTATTATGACTAAATCATTTTCTCTCACCAATACTCATGATATCTCTGTTGATTTATTTTCCTTAAGTTACTTAGATGTTTCAGTTCACTTAGTATATTTATTAATATATAAAGGTTTACCTTAGGTATTAAAAAAAAATATTATTTTTTATTAGTAACCTATATCTATTAATAGCTTTTGTAATCCATGATTATTTCTTTAAATCTATATAATTAATTATTTCAAATCTACTATTCATTACTTATATATTTATTTATCAAGAATAAAGAGACTTGAACTCCTAATGATTGACTTGAAATCAACTGTTTTACCAATTAAACTATATTCTTTATAATTATATTATTTACTTATATATAAAAAAGAATATTATTACTAAAAATTAATTAATTAATTATTATTTTAAATTATTAACTCTACCAATGTAGAATAATAGATTTTCTGTTACTGAAATTACAGGTACAATAATTAAGAAGTATGCAAAATATAAGAATGTAGCAATTTGTCCCATTAAAATATATGGTACTTCAACATGACATTGACCAATTTGTCCTAATAATACAAAATTAAATACAAATAAGAAGAAGAATAATTTAGAGAATACTTTGAAAGTATTACCTCTAATAACACTTCTATCAGTAAATGGTAATGCTAATAATACTAAAATAGCACCAAACATTACAATTACTCCAGCTAATTTATCAGGAATTGATCTTAAAATAGCATAGAAAGGTAATAAATATCATTCAGGTACAATTGATGCTGGTGTTACTAAAGGATTACCAGGAATATAATTATCTGGATGCTTTATCTTACTAATTAATAATAATAATAAGATAAATGGACTATATCTTCATAAAAATTATTATATTCATTGTTAAATTATTAATATCCCTTTTATATAGGTATGGAACGAGCAAATTTATTTATTAAGAATTATTTCCTACACATCCCTCTTATTTATAAAAGAGAGAACTTATAGTATTATTTATTATAATTTCATTTTTCATCAAATTTTAATCATGCTTTATATAAAGCTGTGTTATCAGAAGTTCTAAAGGCTAATAAATCATATAAATAATAAAATTTATTGATTAAGAATAAACGTTTACCTTTATAAGATTTAGAAGGATAATTTTTATTATAATTATAAAAAATATTATGTAATTCTTTATTATTAATAGATCATTTAAAATAACCATTTTGTCCTTTATCAAAATAAATATTACCACCAAATACATTTCTATAGTATTCAATATCATATAAATATTTATTTGTAACGCTAATAGTTAATTGAGGTCTAATTTTTAATTTGTCATTTTTATCTCTATAATAATAATTAATAGTACCATCAGCATCAAAGAATCCTATAAATCAAGCATTATCTTTATTTAATTTAATAGGTTCTTTGAATTTAATATTTAATAAATTACATACTTTATTAAATTGTACTAATCTTTTAGTATTTCTAATATTACCATTAACAGCATTAATTAAATTAATTATACCTTGTTTATCAGATAATCTATATCTAATAGCTTTAACTCCTGATCTTAATTTAATAGATCCTCCAAATTTATTTTGGATTTGTCTTAACATTTTTTCATCTCTTAATTCTACAAGAATTTCACATGATGCGTATTTATTTTTAGTAATACCAAAATAACCATCTCCATCAATTAATCCGGCCAATCATTGATTAAATTTAATATTATTATTATATTCTAATATTTTATAATTATTAGATGATAAAGTACTATAATGTCTTTTTATTGAAAACAATGAATAAAATTTATTTTTATGTGTGCGTGTAGTCTCTGAGGTACCTACTAATAAATAATCTTCTTTCATGGATTGTTCATTAATAAAAATATTAATCCCAGCACCTTCGGTGCTGGGTCCTGAGGAAGTATTTATATTGGTTACCTGCTGATTACCTTCTTTATAATAATATTTTACTCTATCGGGATTTAATAAATCACTTATGATATTCATATTATTATTAATATAATATTGAGTTTTATTATAAATTATTCATAAATAATTATTTAAGAATGAAGATTTCCAGCATACAGCACAATACATATTAATAATTATATTAATAATTATTAATAGGGCCATAATTTGACCTAATGTATTAGGTGATAAGAATACAAATAAGAAGAATACAATTAAAAATACAAATACAGTAATTAAATCTTTAAAAATAAAATAACCATGCATTGGTAATCTATCTAAATTACCTGTAATACCTAATGGATTAGATGATCCATGTAAGTGTAATGCCATCATATGCATAATAACAGCTGCTGCAATAATAAATGGTACTAAATAATGGAAAGCAAAGAATCTTTGAATTGTAGGATTTGATACTGAGCTAAATTAATGTTGATAGTTACATATAATAATATTATTATTATATTCTTACTATACACAATATATTACTATATTGTTCGGACTATATCTTAATCCTATTTAAACTATATATAATTGATTTATATAAATATTATTTATAATTTTGAGGAATATTGAAATGATTTTTATATTTAGAAATTAGACGTAATTTTTTTAAGAATAATAAATATTGTAATCTTTTATATCCTAATAATTTAACAGGATTTTTATTAATAAATTTTACAATATTTTCAATACCTCTAATACTTTTAAGAGTAATTCTTGAATTATTATCTTTATTTGTATAAATATTTTGATTAATTTTTAAATAAATTTTAATAGCTTTTAAAATTTCTAAACCATTAGTTTGAGATAATTCAAAACTAGCATATTTTGAATTATTATTTTTAATAGTATAAATATTAAAAGAACCTTCAGCTTCAATAAATCCAATTAATCATCAACAAAAATAATTTTTATTTAAAATATCTTCAACATTATTTAATGATTTATTACAACGTGAATAATTAAGTAAATCATTATAATATTTAATATCTTTTAATAAATTATCTTTAAAAAATAAATAATCATAATATTTATTTGTTAACATAGGATATTTATTAAAAATAGGAATAATAATATTTTTTAAATGATTTTTATTTCTTACATTAAATCTACAAATTTCTTTAATATTACCATCATTATTTTTAATTCTTTTAATAGATACTTTACCTACTCCTAAAATATTTTTAATTTTATATAATAATTTAATATCTCTAATATGCATTTCAATACCTAATTCATATAATAAATATTTACCTTTTTTAGAAATAGTAATTCAACCATCTCCTTCAAATAAACCAACAATATAAGCATAAATAGGATCATCTGTGTTTAATTTATGATTTTTATCATAAATAATAGTAGTATTTAATTTTCTACTATTTAGTCTCTGAGTAATTAACATTATTAATATAACTCCAATATAAGTATAAGTTATTGATAAAATATTAATTACTGCTGATTTTCTTCTTATAATTAATATTTTTACCATAGGCCCCCATCACATTTTTAATGTATTGGAAGCTATATTATTTTTATTTCAAATTATATTATTATTATTAATAATAATAATTAATTGAATAATATAGTAATTAATTATTCAAATGAAGAGATTTCAGCATAAAACAGATTTATTTAACATTATATTACTATAATGTGGGTCCTCTTTATTAAACCCTCCTCATAATCATAATACAATATCTTGTCCAATAAATGGAATAGCTGAGAATAAATTAGTAATTACTAGTGCACCTCAATGTGACATTTGTCCATATACACAACAATACAATTATTTTTATCGACTATGCATTAAGCATCATTTCAGATACCCATTAGTGAACTAGTCTGTCGCGATTATTTATTTAACCGACGATCTTGATATTAATCTTTGATCGTTTTCACTAATGTCGCCATGATATTTATTATATCATATTAAATATTATTTAATATTTAATTACTATACTATAATATTCCTAATAAAAGTTAACTATTATAGCCATATTTATTAATATGTTATAGTAGACTATCATATATAAATATTTTTATTCTGTTATAAAATATATATAATTAACTATAAAACTTAAATAATTAAAAATAACATAAAAAAAAAATATTATTATTATTAATAATTAACATCATTAAATATAATTTAATTTTTAATATAAAATTTACTATTTCAACTATAAGGAATAATACTTGATTTTTTTTGTGTAATTTTATTTCTACTATTAATAAATTGTAAATCATTTTTATTAATAAATGATTTAATATAATTATTTTTATTTAAAAATTTATTATTTAAATAAGGAATAAAAACATTAGGAATATAAATATATCCTTTTTTTAAACAACGAGAAATTAGTTTTTCACTAGTACATAAATAATGTCTAGCTATAGAAATATTTTTAAAACTACATAAATAATTATTATTTAAATCATATAATTCAATAAGTTTACTTTTTAAAATACTTAATTTATCTTTTGTATCTTTAGATACGATTTTATTTTCCCCAGCACCTTTGGTGCTGGGGGCTGTGGTATTAAATTGAGTTAATTTTTGTTTACTTTCTTCTAATCATTTTCTATTAGATAGTAAATTAGCTAATAAATTACGACGTTCTTTAAGAAAACTATCTTTTATTTTTTTAATAGTATCTGAAGTATGATTATAACCTTGACTAGAATAAGCTTCTTGTAAAATATTATATTGAGGACATAATGTTAGAATATATAAAGTTTCTAAATAAGCTAATTCTTCATAAATTATTTTAGATGTTATAAATTGAAGAGTATCTTTTATTTCAATAATACCATAAATAAAATTATTTAAACCATATAATTTTACAGAATTTTTTAAATATTTATTACCATTTAAATTTAATAAATGTCTACATAATCTAGTATATAATTTATTATTAGAAGAACCAATATAAAATTTATTATTAATTTTATTAATAATAATATAAATACCAGTTTTATTTTTTACTGTATTAATAATATTTAAACGTACTTTATTATCTTCTAAATTATCTCATGCATATAATAATTTAATATTTAATTCTTTTAATAGTTCTTCTAATGTTTTATCAGTAATAGGATAATTATTTACAGAAGATAATAGTTTATAATTACGTTTTTGATTAATAATATTTAATCTATAATTTTTATTTAATTTAATATTTCCTAGCATTAAATATAATAGAGGTTGTAGATTTAAAGATAATTTATTTATATTTATATATGATGTTAGGCTATTGTTTTTTATATAACCTAAAAAAGCAGCAGCCATTGTTAAAATAAAGATAATTACACCTACTGTTCATAATACAATTCTTGGTGATCTATATGATCCATAATATAAACCTTTACCAATATGAATATACATACAAATAAAGAACATTGATGCACCATTAGCATGCATATATCTTAATAATCAACCATATTGTACATCTCTCATAATATGTTCTACTGATGAAAATGCTAATTCAATATTTGATGAATAATGCATTGCTAAAAAAATACCTGTACAAATTTGAATTACTAAACATAATCCTAATAATGAACCTAAATTTCATCAATAATTAATTGATGATGGTTGTGGTGAATCAATCATATAACTATTTACTAAACTTAAATATAAATTTGATTTTCTAAATGACATATTATAATCTTTTTATAATATATATTATAATAATATTTATATACTATTTAATTATTATATATATATTATTAAATATATAATTATTATTAATTAATTATATTAGTTATTTAATTATAATATATATAAACTATTTAAATATTATTATAATAATAATATTTATTGTTAAATTTATTAATATACTATAATAGTATATTAATAAAAATTTATTATTATTAATTAAATAATAATAGGTAATTTAAATATATTATAACCTTAACCGGAATTGAACCGATATTTTCAACATGAAGAGATGACGTCGTAACCATTAGACGATAAGGTCATTATATATATATATATATATATTTCTTATAGGTTTTTATTTAATAAAGATAAGAATATTATTAATAATTTATTAATTATATAATTAGTGTAAATATAATGAATCTTTTAAGTATGAACAAGTTAATACACTTCATACATATGATTGGATCATAGCAATAGCAAATTCTAAGCATAAGATAGCTAAAATACCAACTAATGGTACAAATCCAAATACAAAAGTAAATACATTAATAGACATTAAATTTAAAGTTAAACCAGCTAAAATAATCATTAATAAATGACCAGCTAAAATATTAGCTGATAATCTTAATCCTAATGATGCAGCTCTAGCAACATATGATAATAATTCAATTAATACTAATAAAGGTACTAATGGTAATGGAGTACCACCAGGAACAAATAATCCAAAAAATACTCATCCATGTTTATATAAACCTAAAATAGTATTACCTAATCAAATTACAGTACTTAATGTAATAATAAATACTAAATGTGAAGCTAATGCAAATGAATAAGGAATCATACTAATTAAATTAGCTGTAAAAATAAAAATAAAGAATGTATAAATAAATGGAAAATAATATCCTCATGATTTACCTCCAATTTGTCCTTTAACCATATTTAAAATAGTATCATAAATTGCTTCTTGTGATACTAATCATCTTGATCCAATAATTCTACCATTATTTGTTGTTAATAGATTTAATACTACTACTAATAATAATACAATTAATGAATATAATGTAAATGTTGTAAAGTTTAAAAAACTTAAATCATAAAATGGTGATACAAATCCCATAAATAGTCTAATTTCAAACTGATCTAAAGGAGAATTAATATATGTATTTAATAAATTAAACATTATTATTATTTTATTTTTATTATAACTTTAATAAGATAATATATATATTATCTATAATATAATAAATTTAATATTATTATTAATAATTTTTTATTTATATTAACTATATATTAATAATACTTAATTATTAAACTATAAATAATAAATAAATAAATAACTTTATAATTATAAATTTGTAATAAAAATATATAATCTAATGTATTATATAATTAATTTTTATATATTAATAATAATATTATTAATATATATATAATATATATATATATATATATTATATATACTTTATATAATAACTATACTTATTAGTTATTATATTTATTATAATTTTGAAATAAATAATCTTGATACGTATAATCTTAAAATCATAGGTAAAAAATATTGTGATAATAATACTAATAATGTAATTAATAATAAAAATCCATAAGTTAATTGATTTAAGAAATAAAATGGTACTAATTGTGGCATAATTATTTTAATAATTAAATAAGATAAATAACAACATTATATTATAATATAATAGATAATTAATATTCAATAATAATTAATAATTATTGAATATATATATTCATATATATATAACAAAATAATATATATATATATAATAATATATATATATATTACTAATAATTTTATGAAAAATAAGATATTAAGAATATTATTATTATTAATTAATATAATTAATTATGATTGTACTGCTGGTGTATTAAATGCATGAACAGCAGGAGGTGAAGTTAATAAGAATTCAATTGATGATGACTTAACTTCATTTAATGTAAAGATTTCATTAGATTCAATAAAATCAGGTGCTTTAGAATATACAACTGATTTATTATTAGTTTTATTTTCTAATCCATTAACTAATTGATCATACATAATATAGATAAATAAGAATAATGAAACTAGAGAAATAACTGATCCAATTGATGCTACATAATTTCAACCAGCAAAGGCATCAGGATAGTCAGGAATTCTTCTTGGCATACCATTAATACCTAAGAAATGCATTGGTAAGAAAACAATATTAACACCAATAAATAGTAATCAGAATTGAATTTGTGCTAATTTTTCATTATAATGTAATCCTAAAATATGTGGACTTCAATAATAATAAGCTGCAAATAATGAGAAAATAGCACCCATTGATAATACATAATGGAAATGAGCCACTACATAATAAGTATCATGGAATGCTACATCTAATGATGCATTAGCTAATGCTACTCCTGTTAATCCACCAATAGTGAATAAGAATAAGAAAGCAATAGCAAATAACATTGGTAGTGCTAATCTAATAGAACCACCATAAATTAGTGCTAATCAAGAGAAAATTTTAATACCTGTTGGAATAGCAATAATCATTAGTGCTGATGTGAAGTAAGCTCTAGTCAATTAATATGGACTGTATCTTTATCCTATATAACCTTTAATATATATATATATATATAGATATATATATAAAGGATATAAATTTATATTATCTTTTTTTTTCTATACTATATTTTAAATTTACTTTATATAGATATGAGGACTTTAAATAAGATAAGGTATATATAATTATTAAGTTGTTCTCATCTATATAAATATAAAAAGTATAGGAAGATCTGTAAGATAATAAAGGTATTAGATGCGTTTATTTACATATAGGATATTTAGCGTAATAGTTTCATCTTAAAAAGACAAAACTATGACTCTAAGATCATAGTCTAATAATTAATAATAGGACTATGACTTTAAGTCCTAGTCTCTGAAGTTCCTTTTAATATTTTTAATTTTATTAAAACCTTCTTCAGTTAAATGTTTTTTATCTTGAATTAATAAATAAATTTTATATCATTTTAAAAAATGAATATATTTACTATTATGTAAAGGAGGATATTTAGAAAAATATTTAATAACATTATAAGCATATTTAAAATTAGTAGCCCCAGCATCTTCGATGCTGGGGCCTGAGGAAGAATACTGATAAATTTCAATATTAGATACCACACCAATAATGTGATAACTAGTGATATTTTTATTTAATAAATAAATATTACCACCTAATGTATTCTTTACATATTTTAATAAATAATCATATTTTTGTTTAATTCTAAATGTTAATGTAACATTATATCCTAATTTATGTGTTTTAGATTTAGAAATAAATACACCAAAAGAACCATCAGCATCACTAAATCCAGTTAATCAAGGATTATCTCATAAATTAAAATGAGCTATTGGTTTAATAGGCATATTAAATTCAATATCATATTTTTGTTCAATTAATTGTTTATGTTTATATGGTCCTAATAATTTACCATTAATTAATTCAAATACTCTTTTTCTAGCTTGTTTATTACCAAAAACTAATCTAATAGCTTTAGTAGTATGACTATAATTAATAATTTTACCATAACCTACTAAATTAATTAAATTATAAGCATTTTGAATATCTTTAATATGAATTGAAATAAGAATTAATCTAAGACCAATATTACCATCTCCTTCAATTAATCCAGATAAATAATAACCTAAATATTCATCATTAATAAATTTTTTATAAGATGGTTTATGTTCTGATATTTTAAAAACTGAAGAAGTAAAGTTACTTGCCGATTGTTTATTATTAGAATAATATCTAAATAAAATTATAGATTTTTCCAAATATTTATGGACTATAATTTTAGATATTCAATTATTATTAATAATAATTGAATAATATAAAGTTTCCGGCATATAGCTAAATAATAATAAATATGTTACCATATTTAACGACACTAATTGAGCAGTATCTGCATCTAAACCTACTACATACATATGATGTGATCATACTAAGAAACCTAATAATCCAATTGATGCCATAGCATATACCATTGACACTTCACCGAATACAGGTTTTTTAGAATATGTTGATACAACATGTGATACAATACCGAATCCTGGAATAATTAAAATATAGACTTCAGGATGACCGAAGAATCCGTCGTACATATAATATATTATTTTTTTCACTCATATATTATAATATATTACTCATTTAACCTATAAATATTAATATAAAAATACTAAGTATTATCTATTTCTACGAAATACAACATATCTATATAGGTGCTAAGCAACTTTATAAAATAGAAGCTTCAATCAAACTAATTTGACACCTAGTAGAAATTAAATAAGGTTACATTAATGACCAATATATATATATATATATATATTGAGACGCCGACTGTACATTAAGCAATAATTATTATTTAATTATCACCCACTGATAAAGCAGTCTGTAGCGATTACTTATTTAACCGACGGTCTGGATTATTGAGAAATCTTTGACCGTACTATCAGTGTTGCCTTAATCTTTTTGCTTAAAGCAAATTATATTATATATATAAATAAGTATATATATAATATTAATAATATATTTATAAATACTCTTATAAGATTAATCTAATATTTACCTATATATTATTATATGATTAGATTAAGACTAAGAAATAACATATCAAATCTTTTATCTTATATATCCTATCTATAATTATATAGTTATTACTATCATTAATAAATCTCTTTTGAGTAGGAGATTATCTAATATTCAACATATTTATATGTTGAATTATTATGACTAAATATCACATATATATATATCCTTTTAGATATTTTTATGTCAGTTAAAAGAATATAAAGGTGTTATAAAGAGTAAAGATAGTTTAATTGATACTTTTATTATAATTTATTAAGATATTTTTATTACAAATATAAAAATAATTAGTAAGATAGGTAAAAAAAAATTTTTTTTTTTTATATTGATATTATATATATTTAAATATATATATATAAACTTACGTTTAATTATTTCTTTTGTTCCCATTATTTACTATATAATTATAATAACTTTTCCTATCGATCCTAGCCAAATAGTAGGTTTCGACGGATTTAATTATAATTTAATTAATATAATTAATTTATTTTTTTTTTTTTATTTCTAATATTTATTAATATAGTAGATAATTTTTCTTTTCTAATTTGTTTAGGTAAAGATTTATCTAAAGCTATATCAATAAATTTTAATCAATCTTGATATTCAATTAATTTATAACTTCTTAAAGGATATTTATCAAAATATAATCTTAATTTAGAGCAAGTTTCTAAACTATTAATTCTTATTTCATAAACATTATTAGATTTAGAAGAATGTTTATATAGATTTAAATTAAGATTTGAAGAAAGTAATTCTTTTAATAAGCTTAAAATATGATCTAAAATAATTTTATTAGCAATATATTTTTGATTAATATTATAAATAGCTTTATAAAAAGTATTAGTCTTACCTACTAAAAAACAACCTTCTCCATCACTAAAACCAGCTAATCAAGCATTATCTAATCTAGGTAATTTACAATTATTAAAAATAAGAATAATATTTTCTTCATTATTTTTTAATAATTTTATATTTATATTAGTAATAAACATAGATAATTTTACAAATCTTACAGGTAATACTGTATTACCATTAAATAAATGAATTAATAATTTAATATCTAGTTGATTATAAAGTTGTCATTTATAATTATTTAATTTATTAGAATTAATACATACATTTCCTATTGATAAATTATTTTGAATATATTTTAATAGTGGTAAATCTTTTTTAGATGAAACAATAATAGCAAGTAAATTATTATTTTTAGGAATAAGTAAACATCCATCTGCTTCAAAAAATCCAATAAATCATTCTAAAAATTCTTTAGAAGGTAATTTATTTTTTGGTTTCTCTTTTTTAAATTCTTTATAAAATTTATCAAAATTAAATGGAGTTTTATCTCATTCTCAATTATATTTAGAAATATCCTTATTTGTTAAATCTAATAATGATTTTTTTATTAGATTATTAGTTACAATAGATAAATTATTAACTTCTGTATCACAATTAACCATATTAAAAGTGTTAACAATATTTTTAATATAATTTTCTGTTATTAAAATATTAGTATCTAGTTGTGTTAATAATTTATTATATTTTAAATTATTTATTAAAATAATTAAAGTTATTATAATTATAGTAATCGGCGTAGAGAACAAGTGTTGATATAATACAGGATCACCTCCACCAGCAACTTCAAAGAATGAAGTATTAAAGTTTCTATCTAATAATACCATTGTTACTCCAGCTGATAATACAGGTAATGATGATAATAATAAGAATGCTGTAATAAATACAGCTCATACGAATAATGGTAATTTATGCATTGACATACCATTAGTTCTCATATTTAATGTTGTTACAATGAAATTAATAGCACCTAATAATGATGACATTGATGTTAAATGTAAAGCAAAAATAGCTAAATCAACACTAGGTCCTGAATGTGATTGAATTAATGATAATGGTGGATATCAAATAATTTATTTTGTTAATCAATATATTACTATATTGTTCGGACTATACCTTAAATTAATAAATTATACATTATTATTATTATTAATTTTACAAGAGTTTCTATATCTTTTTAAAATATATTGTACATGATTTAATTTATTATAATTATTTTTATATTTATAATATGATCTTATTCAAATATTAAATTCAAAACTTTTTATACCTAAAAATTTAGATAGATAATTAGAATATCTAAAATAATTTATAATATATTCAATATTTTTAGAATTAGTAGTTTCTAATTTATAAAAATTGAATCTACAGGCCACCTCACCTTTTATATAGATGTGGTGGCTATTTTGAATATTATTATTAATATTTAATAATAATTTAATACTATATAACACAATATAGTCTAATTTTTGAGTAATACAAAAACTATGAATAAACCTATTAGCTAGTTTTTTAAGAATAAAAAAAGATCCTTCAGCTTCAATAAATCCAATTAATCAAGATTTTGTTATAATATTTTCAATATCATTAATATTTAAATTATCATAATTTAATACATTATTATTATTATTAATAATATATTTAATAGGATTTCAAGCATCAGAAATATAATTATTATCAAATGTTAAATTATTAATTTCATTAATTTTATTTAATTTATCAATTTGTGATAAATTATTATCATTACTAATTAATAAACAATGTTTAAATTTTAAATAATTAAATCTTTTACTAGTTAATAAAGGATATTTATCAAAAATAGGAATTAAATAATTTAATAATAAATTTTTATCTCTAATTAAGTATGAAATTAAATTAGGTTGATTTTTATTAGAAATTATTACAGAACCAATACCTAAATAAGATTTAATTTTATATAATAATTGACTATTTTTAGTTATTAATGTAATTTTATATGTAAAAATAATTTTTTTATTTTTCATATTAAGATATACATTAAATGTACCATCTCCATCAGTTATTCCTACTAATCATTGATTTATATTAATATGATTTATTTTTTTTGTTGTATAATTTCTTATTAATTTTGTCACATATAGTCTCTGAAGTGTAATATTATTATTTACACTGGCATATAAACCTATAATATTATACATTTTTACTTTACATATATTAATAATATTGCATAAGTAGTATAATAAATATATAATTTTCATTAAGATTAAATTATATAAGGTTTTTCACGCATCGAGTGACATTTTACAACAGCATATCATTTCATTAAATAATACTGTTCATCCAGTACCAGCTCCTGATTCAACTAATGTTGATGCAATTAAACATACTAATCCAGGTACTAATAATCAAAATCCAATATTATTAATTCTTGGGAAAGCTGTATCTGAAGCACCAATCATTAATGGTAAAACATAATTCCCAAAACCTCCAATCATTGCTGGCATTACTAAAAAGAAAATCATTAAAATAGCATGACCAGTTGCTAATACATTGAATAATTGATTATTACCAGCTAAATATTGAGCACCTGGTGCTGATAATTCCATTCTAACAATTACTGACATTGCTGTACCTGCCATACCACTAAATAAAGCAAATACAAAATATAATACAGCAATATCCTTAGCATTTGTTGAGTATAATCATCTTTCTACCATAATATATATATATAGATTATATATTTTATATTTATTAATTTATAATTTAATAATTATAAATTATGATTAATATCATATACATAATAATAATATAAATAATAATAATAATAATAAATTTATTAAAAAATAAATTAATATTAAATAATAATTAATTAATAATTATTAAATTATATAATGTTCATAATTATATAATAATTTAATTATAATTATAATTTATTATTATATTACTTATAATAAATAAGATAAGAATATTATTAATATATTAAACAATATTAAAATATAAACTAATTATTGTTCATTTAATCATTCTAAAAATTTATCTAATGATACAGCTTCAATTTTAATTGGCATAGCTGAATGAGCAATACCACAGATTTCTGAACATTGACCATAGAATACACCTTCTCTTTGAATTAAAGCAGAAACTTGATTTAATCTACCAGGTGAAGCATCAACTTTAATACCTAAACTAGGTACAGCAAAGTCATGAATAACATCAGCACCTGTTACAATAAATCTAATATGTGTATCAACAGGTACAACAACTGAAGCATCAGTATCTAATAATCTTAATTGACCATCTTCTAATAAATCTTCAGGAATAACATATGATTCAAATTCAACAGTTTCACCACTATCATTAATAAAATCTGAATATTCATATTTTCAATATCATTGTAATCCAATAGCTTTAATAGTCATAGCTGGTGAAATTACTTCATCACATAAATATAATAAAATAAATGAAGGGAAAGCAATAATTAATAATACAACAGCTGGAAAAATTGTTCAAATAATTTCAATTGTTTGACCATGTTTTACATATTTATATGCAATAGGATTTTTACTATAAGTTCTAATAATACTAAATAATAATCATGATACTAAACCTAATACTACTAATAAATAAAACATAATATTATCATGTAATTCTAAAATACCTTCTTGATTTGGTGTTGCTGAATCTTGAAAATAACATCCATAAGGTGTTGGTACATCATTTGCAATAATATTCATAAATAAACTTAACATTTATTAATTATTATTATTATTAGACTTTATTGTCTATATATTATATAATTTATTACTTATATATTATTATTATTAATCAGATAGGATAGATTCGAACTAACTAACTCTTTCTCCCAAAGAAAGCGCCTAACCTTTTGGCTTCTATCTGTTAATATTATTATTATTATTTTTAAGCATATTTATGTTATTATTATATATAACTCTTTTATAAATAAATCTTCTAAATATTATTACATTTTTATAATAATAATAATAACTTAATAAAGATTATTAAATTAATAATATAATTATTAAGATTAATATTCCATTATTATTTATTTATATTAATTACTTTATTATAAAATATACTTTTAATATTTTAATTTATATATTTTATGACTTTCCTTTAAATAATAATAATAATATTAAATAGCAATAATACGATTTGAACGTATAGAATTAGATCATGACTCTAATATGTTAACCTATTACATCATATTGCAATTAATTTAATTAATATTTTAAGAGATGAAGAGAATTGAACTCTTAATGTATAGATTTGCAATCTAACAGTTTAACCATTAAACAACATCTCCAATTTATTTATTTATTTATTTATTATATAAGTAAATAATAAAGTAAATATAATTTAATTGGTTAAAATATATGTTTTTAGGTGCATAAGATTTGAGTTCAAATCTCAATATTTACAATTAAATTGCCCTTAATGAGAATCGAACTACATATAGGTAAATCTTCAATTTACTGCTTTACCATTAAGCTATAAAGGCTATTACTTATAAAATTAATTATTGGGAATATTAAAGATATTTATAAGCCCACCGCAGGTTCCCCTACGGTAACTGTATTTCAACTTCGCATCAATTCGTAATACTTCTTATATTAATAAATAATATAATAACTATTAATAATAATTAATAATATATATAATATTTATTATATATTAGGATAGTATTATGTTTCAACGCGTGATGAGTGATTAGTGCGAAACAGTTAGGATATTCACCGTAATATGATAAATTACGTATTACTAGCAATTCTTTTTTCATATAATCGAGTTTCAGATTATAATCCATACTATATATAATACAAAAATGTATTAAAAATTAAAATATTTTCTGTTATTAATTAATTAATAAAAATTATTATAACTTTATTAATATTTTTTTATAGCACGTCTATTACCCATATTATTAGGATCATCATGATTTGTCTTAATTCCTTTCATTTACATAATTAATGTAAATAATTATATATAATATAAATAATATATATATGGAGTTATGTTCGTTAATGAACTTAATCTAAGACCTTGCGGCACGAACTGAAGACAACGATGTAACGCCTGTAACTATATTAAATTAATAATATAATTATTCAAAATATGGTAAGATTTATCGTGGATTATCGAATTAAATAACATGCTCCACTGCTTAAGTCTGTAACCGTCTATTGTCTTGAGTTTCATTCTTGCGAAAGTACTCTTCAGGTGGAACACTTACACTTTCGTTTATAATTTGTTTATTTAACAAATTATGGTGCTCATAGTTTACAGCTAGAACTACTTGGGTATCGAATCCATATTGCTACTCTAGCTTTCATCCCTCAATGTCAGTTAATATTTAATTAATATTTTCACACATACCAGTCTTATGATTATCATTATTATTTCATCTTTACTATCATAATTCTTTAATTAAATTTATTAACTCTAATAATATTATTATTATTATTCTACGGATACTTTAAACCATTATGATTAACGCTAGCCCTCATTGTATTACCGCAGCTGCTGGCACAAATCTTGGTTAGGACTATTAAAATATAATATTATTTTAATATTATATCATTCAATTAAAGAATGTAATTAATATCATTATTTTAATTATTTATAGACTTTATTTTTAATCAATTTATATATATATATATATTAATATTTATTAATATATTTAGTATATATCATCTTAATAAGTAACTGAATCAATCTTTCGATCATTGTTCAATATTCCCCACTGCTGTATCATTTAGATATTGACTATATCTCAGAGTCAACGTGATCATTATAACTTTCATTAATGATTATAGATCGTTGGCTAGGTTATCCTATTAATATAACCTACTACCTAAACTAATATTGGCTTGACTATAGACAAATATATATATTATATATTCCTTTTATAATTAATTAATTAATTAATTATTTATTAAGCATTTAACTTATTCTATAGTTCTAAATTCCTAATATATTACTCACGTGTTCACCACATATTTATTATAATTATTATACAATAAACGTTTGATTTGCATGTGTTATGTCCTTATTTAGCGTTTAATCTGAACCAACATCATGTTCTTTATTATTATTTTACTTTACTCTTTATAAATAAATAAATATCTATATATGTATTTATATATTTTATATATTACTTATATAATAATATATTAATTATATTACGGATGATGTAGGATTTGAACCTACGTAGCTAATTAAAGCTAATAATAGCTCAAATATTACACCTTAAACCACTCAGTCAATCATCCTTTATATAATGAAACTAATAGGACTCGAACCTATATTGATACCTTATCAAAATACTATTCTAACCGATTGAATTATAGTTTCTATATATTAATAATTTTTGGAGTTAATGAGACTTGAACTCATATTAAATGCATGCAACGCAATCGTTCTACCAATTTAACTATAACCCCCCTTTTATTTTTAATATAATTAAGTAGTCCTTAATAGGAATCGAACCTATCTATTCTCATTAACAGTGAGATGCTTTAACCACTAAGCTATAAAGACTATTACTTATATTATTATTATTATTATTAAATATCCTATAGGAATTGAACCTATATAATTAAATTCGTATTTTAATATTTTACCATTAAATTAAGGATATTCGGAAAATATGAGGTTTGAACTCATAAGAATAAAAATTCAATTACTTAGCAAATAATTTGTCTTACCTAATGACGAATTTTCCCGAATCTAATCAGACTTGCACTGACATCCACCATCGTGACAAGATGGGACTTTACTATTAAGCTACAGATTCTATATATATTATAGGTAATGAGACTTGAACTCATATTCAATGTTTGGAAGACATTTAGTTTACCAATTAACTTATACCTATTTTTAATATATTACTTATACTCTCTCCATGACTTGAACATGGAATCCTAATATTAGAAGTATTATGCTTTAACCATTAAGCTAAGAGAGCTATATAAGAATAGTTGGAATCGAACCAAACATGGGCTGCTTAAAAGGCAACTGTTTTACCATTAAACAATATTCTCATTAATTTATTATTTGAATCGGTTTGATTCGAACAAACAAAAACCAAACTCAAATTTTGGTGACTTACCTATTAGTCTACGACTCATATAAATTTATTTATTTATGCTACTTAAAGGACTTGAACCTTTATACCGTAAGGTAATACAACTTAAGAGTATCGTGTCTACCAATTCCACCAAAATAGCTATATTAATATTATTACTTATAATAGTTTATATATTATATATATATATATAAGTAGTATGATATTAATAAGGATATTAGCTCAATTGGTAGAGCGTTCGTTTTACACACGAAAGGTTATAGGTTCAAATCCTATATTTCCTAAATGTATCTATTCTAACTTATATAATATATATATATATATATAAATAGATATATTATTATTATTAATATTATATATAATATATATATAATATTTTTATTTATTATATAATATATAAATATATTTATATTAATTATTATAAAATATTTATATTAAAGATAATATTAAAAATAAATAATGACATATTTAGAAAGAAGTAGACATCAACAATTTCCATTTCATTTAGTAGCACCATCACCATGACCAATTATGGTATCATTTGCATTATTATCATTAGCATTATCATTAGCATTAACAATGCATGGTTATATTGGTAATATGAATGTAGTATATTTATCATTAGTATCTTTATTAGGTAGTTCAGTATTATGATTTAGAGATATTATTGCTGAAGCAACATATTTAGGTGATCATACAATTGCAGTAAGAAAAGGTATTAATATGGGATTCTTATTATTTGTTGTATCAGAAGTATTAATTTTTTCAGGATTATTCTGAGCATATTTCCATTCAGCTATGAGCCCTGATGTACTATTAGGAGGTGTATGACCACCTGTAGGTATTCAAGCAGTACAACCAACAGAATTACCATTATTAAATACTATTATTTTATTAGCTTCTGGTGCTACAGTAACTTATAGTCATCATGCATTAATTGAAGGTAATAGAAAAAATGCATTATCTGGTTTATTTATTACACTATGATTAATTATTATTTTTGTTACTTGTCAATATATTGAATATACTAATGCTGCATTTACTATTTCTGATGGTGTTTACGGATCAGTATTCTATGCTGGTACAGGATTACACTTCTTACATATGGTAATGTTAGCTGCTATGTTAGCTGTTAATTATTGAAGAATGAGAAATTATCATTTAACATCACAACATCATGTAGGATATGAAACTACAGTAATTTATTTACATGTATTAGATGTTATTTGATTATTCTTATATATTGTTTTCTATTGATGAGGTGTTTAAGTTACATAAATTATAATATTAATAATATTCTTTATATTTATTTATTAATTTTAATAATAATAGTGGTAAGAATATATAATTAATAATTTTAATTTTAAGATATTAATAATAATAATATTATTAAATAAAGTTTAATTTAACTTTAATATTATAAGTACCATTTTTATTAATATTATGATTACTTGATAAATTATGATTAGCAGAAATATGATTTAATTTATATAGATTATTCATATTACTTCATAAATAATTTTTATTACGGAAAGTACCTACTAATAATTTATGTGTTTCAGATCTTGAAATAGATTTATTAGCAGATAATCTACCATTATAAGTTACTGATCATCCAGTTAAATATTTAAACATTAAAATATTTATAGGTAAATTATTAATATTAATATTATTATAAATATTAGTAATATTTAATTTATTATTATTATTAATATTATTAATAATATTATTATATTTTAATTTATTAATATATTTAATATTATTAATATAATTTATAGAAATATTTTTATCATTTAATTTAGGTAAATTATTATTTAATAAACGTGAATATTCATTTTTAATACCTTTATTAATATTATCTAAACTAATAGATTTACTAAAAATATCACTATTTAAATAATTATATGATAATTTAATAGGTTCAATTGTTACATTTTTATTATAATAATAACTTAAAATTTTACTTAAATTATTTGTATCATTATTTAATAAATTAATAATTTTTGATAACATATTAATATAATATAAATTATTATTATTATTATTATAAAATGATTTATTATAATAATAAAATTTAATATTTAATTTATTTAAACTATGTTCAAAAATTGGTTTACTAATAATAATAATTTTATTTAAATCTTCAGTTGATTTATTATTTTTATTAATAAATTTAAAAGTTATTAATTTATATAATAATTTTCTAATAATTATATCTTTTATTAATGTATTAATTTCATTATTTTTATTATAATTATAAATTTGTGTTGATCATGAATTCATAGGATTTAAATGTTGTAATTTATTACCTTTATTACTTAATTCTTTTATATATTTATTAATATCTAAATTATTAATATTATTATTTAATCTTAATTTATTTAATTCTAATAATAAATTCTTTAATAATAATTTATTATTATTAATATTATTAATTTTTAATAATTTATCCAATAATTTTAATAAATTTACATTCATATATATATATTTATATATTATTATTCAATAAATAATATTATTTATTGTATCAATTACTTACCAACTATCTAGTTGGATTATTATTATTATTATTGATATTTATTTGTAGTTTTATTTAGTACTTGTAGAAGGAATTGAACCTCTCATTATTTGTTTATGAGACAAATGTTTTTACCGTTAAACTATACAAGTTATAAACTAAAAGATGAATACTGAGAATCGAACTCAGATTAAACGCACCACAAGCGTATTTTCTACCATTGAAATATATTCATCATTATTTATATTTTTTGAAGGGAATAGGAATTGAACCTATGAAGGTATATAACCATTGAGTTTACAGCTCAACTCCAATTACCAACATTGGAAATCCCTCCTATTATATTATTATTACTTTTATATAACTTTAATCATTAAATATATAAATAGAGAATATTATCATATAAATAAATTTTTATTTATTAAACAGCGTATAATAATAAGAATGAAATCATTAAACAGAATAATCCTAGTGCTTCAGCTAATGCGAAACCTAAAATAGCATATGGGAATAATGTATCTTTTAATGATGGGTTTCTTGAAACACCATTAATTAATGCTGCGAATACTACAGCAATACCAATACCTGCACCTAATAATCCAATTGTTGAGATACCTGCTCCAATGTATTTTGCTGCTAATACTAATTGCATATTAAATAATTAATTTAAGTATTAAACTTAATAATTAATATAATTATATTATTATTATTAATTAAATAATAATAATGTATATAATAATTAAATAATATATTTAATTTGTATATATTAATAACTTTTTTATAATAAAAGCATAATTATATAATAATATTAATAATATAATAAATATTATTAATATTTAATCTATTACTTATATAAATAATATTATTATAGTAGAGGTTCATTTTTATATTGTTATATTAGGGATTTGAACCCCAAACCTTTCGATTACAAAACGAACGCTCTACCAATTGAGCTAATATAACATTATTAATAA